GTAAATAAGAAGACTTTTTACAAAGAAACAGGAATATATATTCGAATTCATATACATAATAATTATGTAGGAACCAAAAGAATCTTTTCTTTCTTTTTGAAAAGACGTAAATAGATTTTTTTGAAGTAATGAGATTATTAAAATTATGAGATTCGTGGAAAAACAATCGCAAGAAATGCAAAGAAGGAACATCTTTTATCCAGCATTGAAGGATTTGAACCAAGATTTCAAGATGGATGGGATAGGGTATTAGTAGATCTGACACATAATTTAAATGTGATAATTTATCCTCTAAAAAGGGAAATATTGAATGAATAGATCGTAAATTCTGATATTTTGGTATTCTTTTTTTTTCTTCAAGGGAAGATACTAATCGCGAGGAGAATGGAATTTCCAGAATGACTCCAAAACCTTCTGATACCATCTGAGAATAAAAATGAGAAGAAAAAGAATCCTTGTGACCCCAAAATCCATTTTTGTTAGAATCATTCACCGAAGAAATCAAAGATTTCTGTTGATACATTCGAGTAATTAAACGTTTCACAAGTACTAAACTAGATTTATTGTCATAACCGATAATTTCCACAGATTCATAAAAAATCAAACTATTGAAGCTATGATAATGAGCAAGTGAGTAAATATACTCCTGAAGGAGTAGAGGATAGAGGAAGTTTTGTTGCCAAAATAGATCTTTTTTAAATCTAAATATCCTTGTAATTCTGCCATTTAAACACATTTCTACTGTAATCAAAAAAGGGAGGCACTTCTTGTGTTATGAAATAATACATAGTGCAATATGGTCAGAACGGCGTATACATATGTTATGTTTCTCTTATACTAAAAGACTTTTTAGAATAAAATAGAATAATAGAATAATAAAGTTAAAGATTATAAGATTATATAAAAGTAAGAACAAATAAAGAATATATACCCCGGAGACAGAGAGCCTAATCTACAGATCTTTTTCCTTTCTATACAATTTGGTTTTCTTTTCCTTGTTAATCTAACTAGAATAACAATAAGAAAAAGGGGTAAAAATCTTTTATTTTCGCAACCCAATCACTCTTTTGATTTTGGAAAAAAAATTCTTTTTTTATCACTATACTATTTCTTATACACATTGGTCCCCAATCCACAATAAAGAATAATTAGGATTAATAAAAAAAGAATCAATGGTCCGCTCACAATTCACAAGAGAACCTTTTCCCACATCAGGCACTAATCTATTTTTAACGAAAAATTAGTAATTTGATCGGGTAATCATTCAAATTAAGAAAGGAAGCTCGTTGCTTTTTTGTATTACTCGAATTGGAGCCTTAAGGCTCTATCCATTTATTCATTAGACCCTAAATACTTTACTGAACTTTAAATATTTTATAAAAGATTATTCTTTTTCATATTTTTTATTCTTTTTACGACATGCTTTTTTTTCCATTCATTACCTTTCAGGATCAGTCGCGGTCTTATAAACTCTACCAATAGTCTAGACGAATTCCTTCATCCAAATGTGTAAAAGATCATAGTCGCAATTAAAAGCCGAGTACTCTACCGTTGAGTTAGCAACCCGGATCAATATGAAGTGTAGATATGATCGAAATAAAAAAAAATCCAGCAAACTCAGCCATTTTACTAAAATGAAGGAAATGGCCAATAGGGAATGGAATGGGGATAAAAAGATCTATTTTATCTATATTTATATATTATATAATACGATCAAATTATATCTGTTTGATACACCATTGTCAATATAAAAGGACTTTTTATCAAACAAATTTCAAGAAATTCTATCTAAATTTGTGTTGGATTTGAAACTTTGAACGGAAAAAAAAATAAGTAATAAAGAAAAGGTATAGATAGAAAAAAGAGTGGCTTTCTTTAATCAAAAAAATAAAGGTACAATACAAATACAAGAAGAAAGGTTACCCCCCTTGTTGGGGGGTCCACAAAAAGAAGCAAGAAAAAAATACGAAGAATAAAAATAATAATTAATAATAAAATAAATAAATATCAATAGAACAAGAAAAGAAGAAACTTTGAATAAAAAATTACACGAATTACACAAAGATAGGTACTAGTTACCCTATCCTTTTCCTTTTTTTATTCATGATTCTTTTTTTTACTTTCAAAAGAGATTCGAAATTATTTAAAGAATTCTGCCTTCCTTAAAAGATCATAAACAGTTCCTGTCGGTTGAGCACCTTTTTCAAGGAAATATAAAATAGCAGGAACATTTGAATAAGTTTGATTCTTTATCGGATCATAAAAACCCACTTTTCGAAGATCTCTTCCTTCTCTTCGGGATCGAACATCAATTGCGACGATTCGATAGATGACTCATTGGGATAGATGTATATAAAAGGTGCCCCCCCTAGAAACGTATAGGAAGTTTTCTCCTCATACGGCTCAAGAAAAAATGATTCTAATTTATAGAATTCCTATTTCTATCTATATAGATAGAAATAGAAATGGATCCATAAAGAACTAGGTTGTAATTTGAACCTTTTTTTCCTTCTTTACAGAAAAAGAAATTTCATTTGTACTCCTAACTCAAGTTGGATAGTTTTTAAAGAGTTCGAAAGGAAATCCTTCGAATTTATTGAGCTGTCTCTAACCTATTTTTTTCTCCTTTCGGATCTATTTTTTTTTTACTCATTCTGATCCAATTGTTGAGACAAGTTAAAATAGTGTTTCCTTGTTCCGGAATTTGTTGTCTTTGCTTTGCGCTTTGTGAAATCATTAGGTTTAGACATTACTTCGGTGATCCTTACTCCTCTTCAAAAAGGCAGCAACATACCTTTTGTTCTTTCTATGGAAAAGATAAAAATCATGCGAACGATTGATTCCTTTGTGATACACTCTTGATCTAAACAGTTTGAAAATTTCGACAAATTTGATCTTTTTTCATTTCAAACTTGTTCAATTTTGAACCTCCCCCTTTTATATATTTTTATATATTGATGATATATTTACAAAGTTGATCTAACTTATTGATTATCACTAACCCTAGATTATTCCCCCGATAAATGAATGAATCATTTTTGCTCGAGCTCCATCATATGCTATACCTTTCTATATAATTAGTATCTTTATTTAGCAACCCAAGACAAGTTAAATCAGGTTCCTAGCAGAACAAACTATGTCGAGACAAGAGCATCTTCATTCGTATAGAAAATGGTGGATGTCAGAATCCACATCCAATCATGTCCTTCAAGTCGCACGTTGCTTTCTACCACATCGTTTCAAACGAAGTTTTACCATAACATCCCTTTAATTTTAATTTGGAACCGTATGCAATTGATTCAATATGGAATCATGAATAGTCATTGGCTGAACCAATACATAAGAATCTACACTTATAGATAAGTGTTTATCCGAAAAGGATTTCACTTAAAATTACCTCATATTATTCTCATGTATTCACATGAGAAAATATCAAATGAAAAAAATCAGTTTTAAGCAAACTTATTGACATCTTTAACAGATCTTTCAGGATTTTCTATAATAAAAGATCCCTCTTTGTTCGTTAAAAAAAAAAGAAATTCTATAAACCTCAAAAAAAGCCTTTGACTTTACTTTTATTCAAATGAAAAAGAAATCCTCACGAATGGCCACTTTAACTAAATACTATACTAACCACTAACTAAATAATATACTAAAATAAAAATCTTTAAAGATTTTTTATTCAATTATAGAATAATAAGATAATATTCATAAGAAAAATAGACAATATATATATTCTTAATGTCATAATAATGTATTTCTATATTTTAATATGAATATATTAATTATGAATATTTTTGAATATTTTCTCATTTTTTATTTATGAAATATGATCTTATGATTCTAATATTATGATTTACTTCTTTTTTAGCATCTCCAATTGAATCTGATCTTCATTTAATTTAAAACAGAGAGATAGTTTGAGAATAAAGTTTCTTTGTTTTCATTATTATGGAGTAGAAAAAGTCTTGTGTAAGGTAAGATCAAAGAGAAAATAAGAATCCTCAAATTCTGATCTTTTTGCACCCATCTCCATCATATAAAACAGATAACAAATAATCGTTAACGAAAGTAATCACAAATATTTAAGAATAAAATATTTGAGTAAAAATAAAAAAGTAAAAAAAAAAAAGATATTATTCTAAGAATCATTCTTAGAATTCAGATTGTATAACATTGTATCCAACATTACACAGAAAATTGTTGAATTAGATTTTCAATAGAGAAGAATCTTTCGTTTCTGATGCGAACGATCTGGGACGGAAGGACTCGAACCTCCGAGTAACGGGACCAAAACCCGTTGCCTTACCACTTGGCCACGCCCCATTTTGATTTGGTCTAAAAAAAATTAAGATAAATATTAGTTATTCGTCAATAACCAACCAAAATAAATATAGGACATGTTGTCACTAGGATTCAACACAATAGATATAGAATCAAAAAGATTAATTGATCATTACTTAGAATTTAATTAAGATATTGTATGAAAATAGAATCCCTTGTATTCTTATTTGATTGGGGAGAAGTCAAAGAAAAAGAAGAATTTATTTCTTTTATCTGCCTTTTTATTTTCAATTTTCCCTCATAAAAACAACTTAATCCAATCTGATAATTTATTATCATTTCAATTTCATTTGAATCTTTAAGAACAGGAAAAGAATATTTGTTATGTTTAATATCTTTAGTCTAATCTGTCTCTGTCTTAATTCTACCCTCTATTCGAGTAGTTTTTTATTCGCCAAATTGCCCGAGGCTTATGCATTTTTAAATCCAATCGTAGACGTTATGCCGGTTATCCCTGTACTCTTTTTTCTCTTAGCTTTTGTTTGGCAAGCTGCTGTAAGTTTTCGATAACAATGAAATCTCTATTCAATTCATAATTTATTCGATAAAAAACAGATGAGATTTTAATTCTGGAAAGAAATAAGATTCAAATAAGTCTGGACATTAGGAACCCTCGATTCAAAAAGCGAAATTTTGGTATTTTCTATTTTATATTGAATTTGAATAAGGGAAGGGGGCAATGATCTTTATCTTTAATCAGCTTATTTATTTTTTTCTGACCTTTCCTTTATAAGATCCCATACAATACCTAATTATAGATATGGATATATGGCAAGAAATTTTTAGTAACGAAAAAATATGAATCTTATTACATTAGAAAGAAATTTAGAGCGTCATATCAAAATAGTTTTGTTATAGGGTATGTCATAAAAAAGGTGATCTATTTCCTTAAACAAAAAATGATCTTATCTATCTTGGAGATTTGTAATGCTTACTCTTAAACTCTTTGTTTACACAGTAGTAATATTCTTTGTTTCTCTCTTCATCTTCGGATTCTTATCTAATGATCCGGGGCGTAATCCTGGGCGTGAAGAATAAAAAAGAGATGAGATTCCTTTTTACTTTTTCCTTGATTTTTTCATAGGTAAATGTATAAATAAACGGAATAGATGCTAGAAGATTTATAAAAGAAAAATAATCGAAATTTATTCCAATTAGAAAATCTCAAGTGATCAGAGGGGGTCGGAGAGAGAGGGATTTGAACCCTCGGTACGAATAATTCATACAACGGATTAGCAATCCGACGCTTTAGTCCACTCAGCCATCTCTCCCCATTCCAAATTGGCAATTTATCATGTGATTTCACACGTGAAGTCAAGATTGAGAACAATTTTTACTTTTCTTCAATGATTCGAAACAGATTTCTCCAATAGAAAGAATACTTGACTTCTTTGATTTTGTACAAAAGGTTCGTTTATTTACCCGGCCTGGTTCAGTACTAAGTACTGGCCAGGCCAGTACTTCTTTTGTTCCAACGAATCAAAATTGTTATTGAAAAAAGAAGAGTCATTTTCATTGCCATTCCTAATTATTAGATTAGATATTAATCTAATATATTAGATATTTAGATTGAAATATTCAATGTTATATATTATATATATTCTTAGTATATTTATATACTAGTAAATTAGAGTATAAATTAGTAGAAATTAGAATATTTAGTCTTTCTAGTAAAGTAAATTTTTAAATTTTATAGTAAAAGTGTTCTAGTAATACTCTTATTTTTCTCTTTATTTTATTATTCTTAAGTATAAAATGAGAAAATTCGTAAATTCATCAATGAAAAACGAATTTCATTCTAAATGAAAGTTGAAGTGAAATATTATATTCATATGTAGCGGGTATAGTTTAGTGGTAAAAGTGTGATTCGTTCTATTAAAAACTTCAATAGTTAAGGGGTCTTTCCATTTTTTTCATATTCCGATCAAAAACTTTATTTCTTAAAAAGATTTAATACTTTACCCCTCAATAGGACATTTGAGGAAAGAATATACATTCTCACGATTTCTATCCAAAAGTAAATTAGAATTTTAATAAAAAAATTGGATTATGGAGTCGAGAAGCATAATTTTCTTGAATTGGTTCGATTATTCCAATTCAATGAGTATGAATAAAGGATCTATGGATGATAGTACAAAACTTTCAATCGTAACTAAATCTTCAATTTTTGCGCTTAAAAAGAGGGAGATTGAAGCCAAATAGCTAGAAAATGATGGTTTTGGTTTACTAGAACCCTCGGCTTCTTGTTTCAGCTCGGTAGAAAAAAGATTATTTTCCTTAGGATCCCACGAGTAGAAAAGAAATAGGGAACGAAGTAACTAGACTAGAGACTAGAAAGATTTGATAGAATCCCCCTCTTCTATAAGGGATCATCTAAAAAGCAAGTAGCTTTAGATGCATTCGTAAAAAAAGCTGACATAGATGTTATGGATCTCATTTTTTCTATGGTAGGAATACATAGATCTTCCATAAAGGAGCCGAATGAAACCAAAATCTCATGTTCGGTTTTGAATTAGAGATGTTAAAAATGATCAACCAACGTCGACTATAACCCCTAGCCTTCCAAGCTAACGATGCGGGTTCGATTCCCGCTACCCGCTATATATTCATTCCTTATCCTCAATAGGATATACAGATGCATTATTCTTTTTGATATGTGTCCTTTTTTTTATTGTATTCCCTAAATCCGTCTAATTTTTTTTTCTTTTTATGAAAAAAATGCGAAAATATAGGAATGAAGAGCGTCCATTGTCTAATGGATAGGACAGAGGTCTTCTAAACCTTTGGTATAGGTTCAAATCCTATTGGACGCAATTTATTTCTATATATCTATTCTAGATAGAGAATAGAAAAAAAAATAAGAACTATATTTTATAAAGTACCTTGATTCGAATAAGAAATCTTTCTCAAGGATTTCTCTGAATTAAGAATATAATAAAAAAGATCCATTTACATTTATGTTTGTTCCTGAAGTAGAAAGAGTTCAATCTGTTCCTGAATAGCTTCTTTCAAAAGGGTTTCAGCTTCTTCGGTGAATATCTTGGTAGAAGATATAATTTCTTGGAATTTAGGTTTCTTCTTTGTTAAGTAGGTACGTAACTCAACGAGAAATTTCTTTACCTGTCCAATTTCTAACGCATCAAGATATCCATTTGT